AATATATATTAGAACTCCCTTTACGTGCAGGAGTACATCTTGGATCTGTCAATTATGTTATGGCCGGAGTCCCACTCATGGCGACCTGGCCGAATTGGGAGAAGCTGTAGGTATTATTGCGGGACAATCAATTGGAGAACCCGGGACTCAACTAACATTAAGAACTTTTCATACCGGCGGAGTATTCACGGGCGGTACTGCCAAACATGTACGAGCTCCTTCTAATGGAAAAATAAAATTCAATGAGGATTTGGTTCATCCCACACGTACTCTTCATGGGCATCCTGCTTTTTTATGTTCCATGGATTTGTATGTAACTGTTGAGAGTCGGGATATTATGCATAATGTGAATATTCCACCAAAGAGTTTTATTTTAGTCCAAAATGATCAATATGTAGAATCAGAACAAGTGATTGCTGAGATTCGTGCCGAAACATCCACTTTTCATTTTACAGAGAGGGTACGAAAACATATTTATTCTGAATCAGAGGGAGAAATGCACTGGAGTACCGATGTCTACCATGCACCCGAATATACATATGGTAACGTTCATCTATTACCAAAAACAAGTCATTTATGGATATTAGCAGGAGGTCCGCGCAGATCTAGTATAGTTTCTTTTTCGCTCCACAAGGATCAAGATCAAATAAATGTTCATTCTTTTTCTGTCGAAGACAGATATACCTCTGAATTTCCAATGACTAATGATCGAGTAAGACATAAATTGTTGGATACTTCTAGTAAAAAAGATGGGGAAATTCTTGACTATTCAATATATGATCAAATTAGATCCAATGGTCATTGGAATTTCATATATCCTTCTATTCTCCAAGAGAATTCTGATTTCTTGGCGAAAAGGCGAAGAAATAGATTCATCATCCCATTACAATATGATCAAGAACGAGAAAAAGAACTAATACCCTGTTTTGGTATTTCGATTGAAATACCCATAAATGGTGTTTTATGTAAAAATAGTATTTTTGCTTTTTTTGATGATCCACGATACATAAGAAGCAGTTTCGGAATTACTAAATATGGTACCGCAGAGGTAGATTCAATCATAAAAAAAGAGGATTTGATTGAGTATCAAGGAGCAAAAGAATTTAGTCTGAAATACCAAATGAAAGTAGATCGGGTTTTTTTCATTCCCGAAGAAGTACATATTTTACCCGGATCCTCGTCCATAATGGTCCGGAACAGTAGTATCATTAGAATAGATACACGACTTGCTTTAAATACAAGAAGCCAAATAGGTGGATTAGTCCGAGTGGAGAGAAAAAAAAAAAGTATTGAACTAAAAATCTTTTCTGGAGATATTCATTTTCCTGGAGAGACGGATAAGATATCCAGGCACAGTGGTATTTTGATACCACCAGGAACGGGAAAAAAAAATTCTAAGGAATCAAAAAAATTGAAAAATTGGATCTATGTCCAACGGATCACACCTACAAAAAAAAAGTATTTTGTTTTGGTTCGGCCCGTAGTCACATATGAAATAGCTGATGGGATAAATTTAGCAACACTTTTCCCTCAGGATCTCTTGCAGGAAAAGGATAATGTCCAACTTAGAGTTGTCAATTATATCCTTTATGGATATGGCAAGTCAATTCGAGGAATTTTTCACACAAGTATTCAATTAGTTCGGACTTGCTTAGTATTGAATTGGAACCAAAAACAAAACGGTTCCATAAAAAAGGTTCATGCTTCCCTTGTTGAGGTAAGGGCGACTGATCTAATTCGCGATTTCATAAGAATGGAGTTAGTCAAGTCCACTATTTCGTATAGTGGAAAAAGGTATGATACGGTGGGTTCGGGATTGATTTCCGATAAGGGATTAGATCGCACCAATCTCAACCCCTTCCATTCCAAGTCGAAGATTCAACCAATTTCCAAATATCAAGGAACTATTGGTATTGGTACATTGTTGAGTCGAAATAAGGAATCCCGATCTTTGAGAATTTTGTCATCATCCAATTGTTTTCGAATTGGTCCATTCAATGGTTCGAAATATAACAATGTGACAAAAGAATTGGATCCCATAATTCCAATTAGACATTTCTTGGGTCCCTTAGGTACTCTTGTACCTAAAATAGCGAATTTTTATTCATCTTATCATTTATTAACCCATAATCAGATCTTGTTAAAGAAATATTTTCTACTCGACAGTTTTAAACAGACTTTCCAAGTACTTTTCCAAGTACTTCAAATAGTTAAATACTCTTTAATGGATGAAAGTAGGAGGATTTTTAATCCCGATCCATGCAGTAACATCATTTTTAATCCATTTCATTTGAATTGGTGTTTTCTCCATCACAATTCTTGTGAGGAGACATCCACAATAATTAGTCTTGGACAATTTATTTGTGAAAATGTATGTCTATTCAAATACAGACCACACATAAAAAAATCCGGGCAAATTTTAATTGTTAATGTTGACTCCTTAGTTATAAGATCTGCTAAGCCCTATTTGGCTATTCCGGGAGCAACTGTTCATGGCCATTATGGAAAAATCCTTTATGAAGGAGAGACATTAGTTACATTTATATATGAAAAATCGAGATCTGGTGACATAACGCAAGGTCTTCCAAAAGTAGAACAAGTATTAGAAGTGCGTTCGATTGATTCAATATCGATAAACCTCGAAAAGAGAGTTGAAAGCTGGAACGAACGTATACCGAGAATTCTTGGAATTCCCTGGGGGTTCTTGATTGGAGCTGAGCTAACCATAGCCCAAAGTCATATCTCTTTGGTTAATAAGATTCAAAAGGTTTATCGATCTCAGGGGGTACAGATCCATAATAGACATATAGAGATTATTGTACGTCAAATAACATCAAAAGTGTTGGTTTCAGAAGATGGAATGTCTAATGTTTTTTCACCTGGAGAATTCATAGGATTCTTGCGAGCGGAGCGGGCGGGGCGTGCTTTGGACGAAGCGATCGGTTATCGGGCAATCTTATTGGGAATAACGAGAACATCTCTGAATACTCAAAGTTTCATATCCGAAGCAAGTTTTCAAGAAACCGCTCGAGTTTTAGCAAAAGCTGCTTTACGAGGTCGTATTGATTGGTTGAAAGGCCTGAAAGAAAACGTTGTTCTAGGGGGAATTATTCCTGTCGGTACCGGATTCCAAAAATTACTGCACCATTCAAGGCAAGACAAAAACATTTATTTGGAAATCAAAAGGAAGAATCTATTCGAGTCGGAAATGAGAGATCTTTTATTACACCATAGAGAATTATTTTGTTCTTTCGCCCCAAACAATTTCCATGAGACATAAGAACAATCATTTACACGATTTAATGATTCCTAAGACTAAGAAGAGATTCATTCTTTTTACTTTAACTATCCGGAACTGTCTTTCCAATTATTTATTTTATAATAAATAAATAAGTAATTAAAAGAAATTAATGGTTTGGACCGTGTATCAACGGTAAATCCGCGGTAGAAGGTTCCGTCGGAACAATTTTATATTTCAAGGTACCTTTTCTCCTAAAAAAAAAGAGGAAGTGTGGGGAAAAATGACAAGAAGATATTGGAACATCAATTTGGAAGAGATGATGGAAGCAGGAGTTCATTTTGGTCATGGTACTAGGAAATGGAATCCTAGAATGGCCCCTTACATTTCTGCTAAGCGTAAAGGTATTCATATTACAAATCTTACGAGAACTGCGCGTTTTTTATCCGAAGCCTGCGATTTAGTTTTTGATGCAGCAAGCCGGGGAAAAAACTTTTTAATCGTCGGTACCAAAAATAAAGCAGCGGATTCAGTAGCATCAGCTGCAATAGGGGCTCGGTGTCATTATGTTAATAAAAAATGGCTCGGTGGTATGTTAACGAATTGGTACACTACGGAAACGAGACTTCATAAGTTCAGGGACTTAAGAGCAGAACAAAAGATGGGGCAATTCAACCGTCTCCCCAAAAGAGATGCAGCAATGTTAAAGAGAAAATTATCTACTTTGCAAACATATCTGGGTGGGATCAAATATATGACAGGGTTACCTGATATTGTAATCATCCTTGATCAGCAAGAAGAATACACGGCTCTTCAAGAATGTGTTATTTTGGGGATTCCGACGATTTGTTTAATCGATACAAATTGTGACCCGGATATCGCAGATATTTCGATTCCAGCCAATGATGACGCTATAGCTTCAATCCGATTTATTCTTAACAAATTAGTATTCGCAATTTGCGAGGGTCGTTCTAGCTATATAAGAAATCGTTGATTATGATTAATAATAAGATTCATTAATTATTTTTGAACTCGATAGATTTATTGGATCGGTTACTATTCTTGAATTTTGAAAAGAGAGAAATATAAAAAAAATACTGGGGAGGTTATGTCATGTGATTTCTCGGTATCCTAAATATAAATATAGGATTAATAATGAAAGTAGTTGAGTTGATAAAGAGATGGTTGAATCAAAATAATTTATTTTTGAAGTTCGATTTCTGTCAGAGGACAATATGAATGTTATACCATGTTCCGTTAAAACACTCAAGGGGTTATACGATATATCGGGTGTAGAAGTAGGCCAACATTTATATTGGCAAATAGGAGGTTTACAAATCCATGCCCAAGTACTTATCACTTCTTGGGTCGTAATTGCTATCTTATTAGGTTCAGTCATCATAGCTGTTCGGAATCCACAAACCATTCCGACCGACGGTCAGAATTTCTTCGAATATCTCCTTGAATTTATTCGAGACTTGAGCAAAACTCAGATTGGAGAAGAATATGGTCCTTGGGTTCCCTTTATTGGAACTATGTTCCTATTTATTTTTGTTTCTAACTGGTCAGGTGCTCTTTTACCGTGGAAAATAATACAGTTACCTCATGGGGAGTTAGCTGCGCCCACAAATGATATAAATACTACTGTTGCTTTAGCTTTACTCACGTCGGTGGCATATTTTTATGCAGGTCTTACCAAAAAAGGATTGGGTTATTTCGGGAAATACATTCAACCAACTCCAATACTCTTACCAATTAACATCCTGGAAGATTTCACAAAACCTTTATCTCTTAGTTTTCGACTTTTCGGAAATATATTGGCTGATGAATTAGTAGTTGTTGTTCTTGTTTCTTTAGTACCTTCAGTAGTTCCTATACCTGTTATGTTTCTTGGATTATTTACAAGTGGTATTCAAGCTCTTATTTTTGCAACTTTAGCCGCGGCTTATATAGGCGAAGCCATGGAGGGTCATCATTAACTAGCTTTCAAAATAGTCTTTTTTTTTTTAGCTTATCCTAATTCATGCATGGTTGATTCAAAATAATCAATCACCGGGTTGGGAACATAATCCATAATAGATACAATACAAATACATAGGTATATATAACCTAGTGCCGCGGGAGGAAGGGCGGACCCTATTACGGAATACAGAATAAAAAAAAAAAAAATGGGTTAGGGGGTAGGGGGTTAAACTAGATATATGTAATGTCTATAAGTCCAGCCCCCGCGTATGTTTCGCAGAATGAAATGATTTTAGAGTCTGATTCAATATAAAATGGGGGCTGTTTCCGTTATGGAAGAAACAAATGTATATGTGATATTAGCTATTCGCTAGCTATGCTATATAGTATAGGGGCTGGCTATCCCTATTAATATACATATAATTAATATATAATATTCATATTATAATATTATATTATAGAAATTATATCCATTTTTCTATTTCTCTTTTCTATATTTTTTCCAGTATATTGTGTTTTTCCAGCCCACAGCATTAGATGGATTCCAATATAAGTCCTTCTGTTTCGTCTGTGATTGTGGATTGAATGAAAAAAAAAATAAGTAATAATTCATTGGTTGATTATATCATTAACCATTTTTTTTTTTACGAGGAACTTACTATGAATCCACTGATTTCTGCCGCTTCCGTTATTGCTGCTGGATTGGCCGTAGGGCTTGCTTCTATTGGACCTGGGGTTGGTCAAGGTACTGCTGCAGGCCAAGCTGTAGAAGGTATTGCGAGACAACCAGAAGCAGAGGGTAAAATACGAGGTACTTTATTGCTTAGTCTAGCTTTTATGGAAGCTTTAACAATTTACGGACTGGTCGTAGCATTAGCGCTTTTATTTGCGAATCCTTTTGTTTAATTTAATCCTAGAAATGTGAAAAAGTACGAAACGTACTCTTTTTCTTATTTTATTAACTCGGACTTGCCGTTTGCTTCTTTGAATTAGATCGAAATTGTACTCCTACAGTTACTTATTTGTTGGGACAATGCCCCGGGAAGCACTGATTTTAGGATGAGGAATTAGCAGATTTTTGCTCGCTTTCTTCCTTACCATTACCACCCCGAGTTAGTACAATGGAAACCTTTTGAACTTTGAGGCGGCGTTTCATTTCAACAAACGAGATATTTCACAATTGACGCGAGGCCTCGGACCTAACTTAATAAGTATCTCTTCTTAATTTTAATTGGAAACTAAAAGAAATAGAGAAATTTTTCAAATGAAATGAAAATGATAAAAATGAATAAAAAGAAATTGATCAAAAAAGGGTGAGCGAGGTGATACAAAAAGAACTCTGTTCTTTGTTAGTCTTATCTATAAGAAAGGGGAGAGCGTATGAAAAATGTAACCGATTTTTTTGTTTCCTTGGGCTATTGGCCATCCGCCGGGAGTTTCGGGTTTAATACTGATATTTTAGCAACAAATCCAATAAATCTAACTGTAGTGCTTGGTGTATTGATTTTTTTTGGAAAGGGAGTGTGTACGAGTTGTGTATTTCAAGAATATAGGTTGGATCCAACCATCCGCACTTTATTTATGTTATTTTATTTCTTGCTAGGATAATAGTAAAAAAGGTGCACGATCTCGACGAATTACTTCTGAATAAATTCAGAAATCATATGTAAGAACCATAGCATTTCGTGACTCATTGGTAAATCAACTTTGATTCTCTATCAACCAATAATAATGTGAGACCATTAACATGGTTAAAGCTAAACTGTTTGAAGTCCAGGCACAACATGGTACTCTTTCTACCACATAAAATAATAGTAGGTAATTCATCCGATATAGAACACTCATATCAATAAAATTATTTGAAACTATTTACTAGAGAATGGGGGCCTTGCCTTTTTTTTTTATACAATGCCGAAGCGACGACCTATGTATAAAAAAGGGAATTTTTTGGATTTTTAGACTTGAAAAAAAAAGTGGAAATATATATATAAGTATAAGAATTTGAAATAGAAATGAAATCAAAAACAAATTAAAGAAACAACTTTGCTGACAATTAGGGATAGATTTTTTGTCTGGTCGGAAGAGTCCTCTTAATATTCTGGTCTTATACTTATATAATATTATAAGATAAGTTTCGATATCTTTGAATAGGAACAGAAAAGAGAGGGTAGGTTCATTACATTAAAAGATATGGGAATGCCCATAAACTAAATAATTGAGCGTGAGAGCCAAATGAATCGAAAGATTCATGTTTGGTTCGGGAAGAGATCATAGAAGTTGTAAAATTAATGGTAAGATAA